AGATGAAATGCCTAAAAATTCGGAGAAACATTTGATTTGTCCGTTGGTCAAAATAAAGAAACATAAACAGAATAGAATGTTTAAGGAAGAAAAACAAAACCTTGGATTTAGAATTCTAAAATAAATCTTTGAAATTTTTTTTGAGTCCAGTCGCGAGGTCTGAATACTAGGCATGAATCATAGTTCAAATATTTCTTGATCTATTCCATATATTCTGTGCTCCAGATACAAAAATAAATATCCGACGAGGCAGAACCCATCTCTCTCAAGATGACAGACCCACTCTCTGTACTATCAATAGGATCAATTATAACAAGTCACACACTCATATTCCGGAAATACAGAAAGAAAGGAATTCCACGGTCGAACTGCCAGAATGGCCTAGAAATCCGAGTCCTAAGTGATTCATTTTGGATTGAAAAGCCAGGACTTCATGATTTTTATGGACCTAATTCATTGAAATTCCATCCAGTAAAACGGAAGAATTATAAATCTCCAAAATAATAGATAGGAATACTGCAAATAGAGCCATTGCGACCCCCATCAAAGGGGTAGTTCCCCACCCGGGGGCTACTTTACCATATTCCGAATTCAATGGTTTCAATAAATTCCCTACGGTAGTTCGTCTTGGACCAGATCTAGAACTACCCTCAACGGTTTGTGTAGCCATAAATCCTATTGCATTGGTTGAGATCGGTTGACTTTGTATACCATTCCGTTGTAAATAAACGATCTTATCATAGATCCATTGTGGTCTTTAAATTTTATAATAATGGAAACAGCAACCCTAGTCGCCATCTTTATATCTGGTTTACTTGTAAGTTTTACCGGGTACGCCTTATATACCGCTTTTGGGCAACCCTCTCAACAACTAAGAGATCCATTCGAGGAACACGGGGACTAGTTGAAGTAAAGTAATGAGCCTCCCATATCATATGGGAGGCTCATTACTTTACTTCAATTTGGATAATGTAATGTAAAATAATGAAAAATCATTTCGCCTTTTTAGTCGGAACCTTAGGTGGCTCTCGAAAAAATATCGCGAAAAAAATGATTCCTAGAGTCGAGACTAAGAGGAACGTATAAACCAATGCTTCCATAAATTCGATCGTGGTTTACAATTATAGCTTCCACACCTGTTCATTTGGGATCATTTCCCAGATTAAGAAAGGACAAGAGTCAAAGAAAGGGGCGGTGATTCAAATCAAGATTTCTCTAGTACTCTATGTCAAAGTTAAATCACAAAAATCCAATGGAGGCGAAAGATACAAGAGCAATATTGTATCAGACTACTTGTCTCCTTGTAGTTGGATCTCCAAGTTTTTGAAATGCTCCAAATTCCACTTGAGCATCCAAATCTGGGTCAATACCAGCAAAAACATCTCTGAACAAGGTTCTAGCACCATGCCAAATGTGTCCGAAAAAGAAGAGCAAAGCAAACGAAGCATGTCCAAAAGTAAACCAACCCCTTGGGCTGCTACGAAAAACACCATCAGATTTCAAAGTAGCGCGATCTAATTCAAAAATTTCACCCAATTGAGCACGTCTAGCATATTTTTTCACAGTAGCAGGATCACTATAACTCACTCCATCGAGTTCGCCACCATAGAACTCAACAGTGACTCCTACTTGTTCGACACTATACTTCGATTCTGCCCTTCTAAAAGGAACATCGGCTCTTACAATTCCGTCTCCGTCTACCAAAACTACCGGAAATGTTTCAAAAAAAGTAGGCATACGACGTACAAAAAGCTCATGCCCATCTTTATCTCTAAAGACGGGATGTCCTAACCATCCAACAGCTATTCCATCCCCGTTGTCCATTGAGCCCGCTCTAAATAATCCCCCCTTTGCTGGATTATTGCCAATGTAATCATAAAAAGCTAATTTTTCGGGAATTTTAGACCAAGCTTCTGATAAACTCTGATTTTCGGCTAGTCCGGCACCAACCCTTCGATATATTTCTTGCTGGAAGTATCCTTGATCCCATTGATAACGAGTTGGACCAAATAATTCGATCGGGGTAGTCGCGGAGCCATACCACATAGTTCCAGCAACAACAAAAGCTGCAAAAAAGACAGCGGCGATACTACTGGAAAGAACAGTTTCAATATTACCCATACGTAATCCTTTGTATAGACGTTGGGGCGGACGAACACTAAGATGGAATAGGCCCGCTAATATACCCAATGTACCTGCTGCAATATGATGAGAGGCTATTCCTCCCGGAACAAAAGGATCAAAACCTTCTACCCCCCACGCAGGATTTACAGATTGTACTTTTCCGGTTAGTCCATAAGGATCAGACACCCATATTCCAGGACCATACAAGCCTGTTACATGAAATGCACCAAACCCAAAGCAAGCTAATCCTGAAAGAAATAAATGAATTCCAAAGATCTTGGGCAAATCCAAAGAAGGTTTTCCTGTACGTTCATCACAGAATACTTCTAAATCCCAATATACCCAATGCCAGATAGCTGCCAAGAAGCACAAACCAGAAAACATAATATGTGCCCCAGCCACACCTTCGTAACTCCAAATACCCGGATTCGTTATAGTCCCTCCTGTGATACTCCAACCGCTCCATGAATTGATTATTCCTAAACGAGTCATGAAGGGTATAACGAACATACCTTGTCTCCACATTGGATCAAGAACAGGGTCGGAGGGATCAAAAACTGCTAATTCGTACAGAGCCATTGAACCGGCCCAACCAGAAACGAGAGCTGTATGCATTATATGTACAGAAAGCAAGCGACCGGGATCATTCAATACGACGGTATGAACACGATACCAAGGCAAACCCATGGAAATACCCCTTTATCAAAGAAAAATAGACACTATGTAACTTTATCGCATTGGAAAAGACTATGCTATGGACCTCTCCCTTTCAGTGGATTATTTCGGAGCAAGGGTGAATATTTATTTAATTTCATTTCGTTGGTAATAATGGAACAATTCTGTTTGTAGGAACAAAGATAAGCAGATCTATTCTATACCCGATAAGTACCAATACGCAATGGGGAGATTGGTCCCATTTTCTATGAGCGAATGCGTAGATACTTGTTCATCATTTGAACAGCCCGACCCATTCGTAATAATTTTCCTTTATTCATTTCGTCTTACTCTAGGAATTTTCCAATATATATGGATAAAATACAACATTACGTTTCCCCATCAAAGTAAAATATAATACTCAACTACCCTTTCTTTCAGTTGATGCCTATTGGTGTTCCAAAAGTACCTTTTCGGAGTCCTGGAGAGGAAGATGCAATTTGGGTTGACATATAGTGCGACTTGTCAGACATATTGGGTCATATGGGATTTCCCCGTTCTCTCCCCCGATCGAGATACCCTCTGTTTCGCCCAAAAAAGATTGCTTGAAAACCATCAATAATTTGGAGCGTGAAGTGCAATTAGATCCATTTTTGAGGGGGTCGAGATCAATATTAATATTATCCATTATAAAAATTTATGGTTGGCTTGGTTGGACCAATAAAATGAAGTATCCAGGCTCCGTTCAGAAAATACCCAATTGGTAATATATGTATGATTACCACTTTACCATACATAAGTCATTACTTTATAGCATATGAACGATCTCAAACTGTCAATCAATGAAATAATATGATGACTACATCGAATATTTGTCGTAAGAAAGGCATGAAAGAAATGATTAAAAAAAAAGTAGTACCAAAAAAAGTGGTATTGGGATCATTTGTCCTATATGTGCAAATTGAAATCGGGCGGATCTTTACCCGGAGTAGAACATAAACCTAAAATAATTGAGGAGGCCCATTCAGGAACAAGAAAATTACATCGTAATTTGGATTGGATTTCGATGAAACAATACATCAATGAGAGGTTAATTTGATAAGTTTAGTGGATTCTCTCCGTTTTTACGGAGAGGCGATCAAAAAATAATCTTTCTTAAAAAAATAGAAGAAAAAGCCCCTTCATTAAGAAGTGGAAAAGTCCTACTATACTTTAACTATAAAAAAGAAGGCGGGCTGGAATCAACACATTGATTCTTTTTTTTTTTTTTTTCACAATTTTTTTTTTTTGAACCGTATGCATCCAAAGGTGCGTGTACGGTTCCTAAGGGATAAAATTTTGTCCTAATCAACCGACTTCATCGAGAAAGATTACTTTTTTTAGGCCAAGGCGTTAATAGCGCGATCTCAAACCAACTTATTGGTCTCATGGTATATCTCAGTCTAGAAGATGAGACCCGAGATCTTTATTTGTTTATAAACTCCCCCGGCGGGTGGTTAATACCCGGAGTAGCCATTTATGATACTATGCAATTTGTGCTACCAGATGTACATACAATATGCATGGGATTAGCCGCTTCAATGGCATCTTTTCTCCTGGTCGGAGGAGAAATTACCAAACGTATAGCATTCCCTCACGCTTGGCGCCAATGAGTTTTTTATTTGATTTGAGAAAAAAATAAGACTATGCCTTCGCGACATGTAATATGAATAAGAATATTAAGTAATAATAGCATGGCACTTCGAGTTCGATATGAACAAACCATTATTGTTTTTTCATAACATGAGATTATGTATCGGCGAGTAATATGAGACAAAAAGTATCTCCGATTTGATCTTATCTATCCGGGATTCATTTCAGCGTCACAAACTTTTTTGTTTTCACACCAGAAGTCTCTTTCCAATATTTATGTTATGAAAGAGTACTAAAAAAAAATGATCATTTTTTTTTTTTTTGATCCGATCAAAAATAAACTTTGGGATTGCTGAATCACATACAAGATAAATGATAAATATAGAAAGCAACGGAACCATCATAGTATTTTTGAACCCCCCCGAAAAGAAGGTTGGTAAATGGATCACTTTTTTATTGGGATTTGATGGATCCTATTTCTCTTTTTGCTCGACCGAAAGGAAAAGTAAATTCCATTGTGGAGCCGTATGCACAAAAAATGCCTGTACGGTTGTTCAATTATATATCTATTCTTATTTTATTCTTTCTTGTTATTCTTTATCTCTTTCCTTCGTCCGATCGTACGAGATCGAGAAACCATTCATTATGTTATATCATCAGGGTAATGATCCACCAACCTGCTAGTTCTTTTTATAAGGCACAAACAGGAGAATTTATCCTGGAAGCGGAAGAACTGCTGAAACTTCGCGAAACCCTCACAAGGGTTTATGTACAAAGAACGGGCAAACCCTTATGGGTTGTATCCGAAGACATGGAAAGGGATGTTTTTATGTCAGCAACAGAAGCCCAAGCCCATGGAATTGTTGATCTTGTAGCGGCCGAAAATGCCGGGGATTTCACGTAAATCCGAGATTCCATTTTGAACCATAATTCGGATGAACCTAAATTTCATATTTTTTCTGCTTACCAGGGTAAAATAAGGTAAAAAAAAAAAAAATAATAATAATTTATAATCATCTGGTTAGGATTGATCTAAACCAGACCATTTATATACGATTTAGCATGCCAACCATTAAACAACTTATTAGAAATACAAGACAGCCAATAAAAAATGTAACAAAATCCCCCGCTCTTCGGGGATGTCCTCAGCGTCGAGGAACATGTACTAGGGTGTATGTGCGACTCGTTCAGATCATGAGCTGGAACAAAATAAAATAAAGGAAAAGTTTTTCCAGTATCAATGACCAGTACCAATGAATAGGATGGAAGAATTCCATTCAATATATGAATCTAAAAAAACAAACCTCCATTGTGTATGAAATTTATGGTTTCTATTGGTGCAAATCCAATCACCTCAATTGGAGATGAGAAGCAATTCCCCATTGGTAGCAAATGGTTATCCATTAAGCGGGGGAAAATCAAATAGTATTTAAGAAGCAAAAGAATTATGCTCCCACTCTTGCAAGAACGGACTAACAGGGTCAGCTACCTAGCCAACCTTTGTAATTAAATACCGTTACTGTATGGGTAGATCTCATTGTGAAAAGACCTATTACTGGATAATTCATGGGTAGAGTCAAAGAATGTGAACTGTACAAGTTACTAATAACATTGATTAAATGAAGGGAGGGACTCCGGTGTATAGAGAGGACCTCACCGTTTAAGAAGCAACCATAGAAACGATGGAACCCACTATTTCTTTATGCATTTACCTTTACTATTTATTGTTATTGATACTTTATACTCAACTTAATTTACAATTTACTATTTTGTTCTTTGTTGATACCTAGTATCAATACAATTTCCTTATTTCGGGGTTAAATGCCTGGAAAAAATCGTGGTTGGGAAGGTCATAGTAGCAAAAGCCATTGGAATTTTTTTTATACACCGGAAGAATCCGTTTTGTTATTAATAGACCAGGAAAGGAGAAAAGAATGACTGAAAGAAAATAAATCAATTAGTTATTCATATTCATCAAAGTTTCATTTGATTCAATGACCAGAATTAGACGAGGGTATATAGCTCGGAGACGTAGAACAAAAATTCGTTTATTTGCATCAACCTTTCGAGGGGCTCATTCAAGACTTACTCGAACTACTTTTCAACAGAAAATGAGAGCCTTAGTTTCTGCTCATCGGGATAGGGGCAGGCAAAAGAGAAATTTTCGTCGTTTGTGGATCACTCGGATAAATGCATCCGCTCGTCAGGCTAGGCCTTCGGTAGTCAATAGTTATTATCCAGAACTAGTATACAGTAGTTATTGTAGATCAATACATGATATGTACAAGAGGAACTCGCGGATTATTAATCGTAAAATGCTTGCACAAATAGCCATATCAAATATGAATTGTCTTTACATGATTTCCAATAAGATTATTAAATAAATAAGGAGATTGTAAGGAATACACCGTAATGATTTAAACGGAGCCCCCGGAGAATGAGCTCCGGGAAGGTCGAGTATAAATTAATAGGATAGATAAATATAGTCAAAATGAATGAACACGCTTCAATAAAAAAAAAGAAATATTTTTGACTTTATTTACCTTACGCCTTTTTTCTTACAACGTGACAATCCAATCTGGATTCTCTAATTTTTCGAACAAAAAATCAATCTGAGTTGGGGTTCGATTGGAATTTTGATTCAATTGCAATTGAAGAATAGGCCTATCTATTTATTTCTAGTTCGAGGACCCGTAGTTCTAGGAGTCGACTCAGTTCTCTCAAATTGTTTCTCATTATTAAGAAAAGGTAACAAAGATAAAATACGAGCTTGTTTTATAGCAATAGTAATTAATCGTTGTTGTTTCAACGTCAATCTATTCACTCGTCTAGATAAAATTTTTCCTTGTTCACTAATAAATCGACTAATTAAACTCATGTTTCTATAATCAATTCGATCCCCCGACCCAATTGGGGGCAAACGCCTACGAAAAGATCGCTTGGATTTAAGAAAAAGTCGCTTGGATTTATCCATGGTTTATTCCTTATCTTTAAAATCCTATTTCTTAATTCTAATTTCATTTTTGATCCGACCGAAATAGGATTTGGTTGTTTTTATTTTTATATATTAATATGTAATTTATTATGTAATTATTATGTTTATGTAATTGATTCCTGTTCCTTGGAGGGTTTACACACGCGTTCCATTTTATCTATTTCTTTATCTCCCCATGAATTGTATGCTTGTAACAATAGGGACAAAATTTTCTCAATTCCAATCGACTAGGCGTATTGTGTCGATTCTTTTGAGTAATATATCTGGAAATACCCCGTGATTTCTTATTAATCTCATTTCGGACACAACTGTTACATTCCAAAATAACTCTTACTCTCACATCTTTACCCTTGGCCATGAACCTCCCTTTTTTATTTTGGATTCACCCAACTCTTCCATTTTCGATCCGAAACAAGAAAAAAGAAGTTGCTGACTCGAAATAAATCCAATTCTGAAATATTTCATTGCAATCAATATCAATAGAGAAATAATAAGTAATACAACGATTTCTAACTATCAATTAAATTAGTACCAGTATTAAATTTAAGTATCTTGTATACTTTTGTTGTCCTCGACCCTTTTTTTTTTTTTTTTTTTTTCTGTTCTCCCTCTATTAATCTCTATTAATTCCGCCTAAACCCGAGTTTCGTTCCGGGTGAATCTTCTTTTTTTATCCTAAAAAAATGACAGTCAAGAACAAAACAAAGAAGGGGGGGTTAGTCACAGATAATTTATTGTATCTCTAAGCTTCTTCATCCCTAACTAGAATGAAAAAAAAGGGAATGTCAACGCATCTGGGAATAAACGATTGATCTCTATCAATAGACCTGCTAAAGACCCGAACCATAGAGTGCTTAACACGGGTGCCACAGAAAGATATGTTTTTATATCTCGCATTGAAAATCCTCCTTCTTTATTGTAATACATATATGATCAGATACATATGTAGTTAAGGATCACTTGTATTTGTACGGGGAATCCCTAACTAAAATGGATATAGCGACCCGATAGATTCTATTTTCTTTCCTTTCTTTACAACAGAAAAAGACGTCCACTTATTTTATGAATATTACCGATATCAATTTATTTATATGTTGGGTTTATAAAATGAAATTCAATTTATAGTAATAATTAATATTACTATTGAAATTTAATATTCTTATTCTATTTAATATTTTATATAATAAAATATTTAATAGAATTTATATAATAAATTAATATTTTATATAATAAAATATTTAATATAAAATATATTTATTAATTTATATATTTCTAAATTTTCATAAAAATTAGAGTTTAATAGAATTATTTTATTAATAATAGAATTCTATATATAGAAAGAAAATTAAATAAATATAGTAAAGGTAAATTTCTCATTTTTTTTTTATATAAGATAATTGAATTATTCTTTTATTATATGTTTATATGTATATGAGATGAACAAAGAAGAAATGGCAAGATAAATTGTATAGTATCTCAATGGAGGAAATTACGATGTGGAAAACAAGACGGGGATTCTCTACAATGACACTGTAGGCTAATTGAAAGGGATGTAGCGCAGCTTGGTAGCGCGTTTGTTTTGGGTACAAAATGTCACGGGTTCAAATCCTGTCATCCCTATTTATTACTTCTCCTGTGTGTAGTAATGAAGGATCAATTGAGATCAATGAAAATTGGACATACATAACCCTTTCTTTATGATACATATATATGCATGCAAGATATAGTGGGGGTTACAAATAAAATTGATTTATTTACGGTCTTTTATATTGTGATAAGAAAGCGCTCTTAGTTCAGTTCGGTAGAACGCGGGTCTCCAAAACCCGATGTCGTAGGTTCAAATCCTACAGAGCGTGATTCTGTTCTTCTTAGCTTAGGTCGAATTACAATGAAATAACTTTACTAACTTAAGCAGCAACCCGAATTTGACCTCCTCCCTTTTTTAATCCGCAGGAGGTCAAGAAAAAAGAGATGTTACTTAATCAAAGGTCCAACTGATCGCCGCGCCTGTATTGCAAATATGCAGTTACGAATAATCCAGCCAAAGTAATAGGAATTAGGCCTAACACGATTCCAAATAGTAAAACTTCAATCATTTCAATTTTTTGAAAGGGTAGGTAAAGTAAAAGGGGGAGGTAATATCTATCTCTAGATATTAATCCAAATCGCCCATGAATCTCAATAACCAAGAATTTACAATTTACATGGAAGGAACTATGGACTACCTGGAATCTCACAAAAACATTTATTTTTATGAATTGTTTATTCAATCAATTTCAAATAAGTCGTATCTTGCTCAGACCAATAAATAGAGCTGAAGTTATAGTTAAAGCCGCCAGTAGAAAACCGAAATAACTAGTTATAGTAGGCATGAAGGAACTAAATGGGATACGTTCTATTTATACATATGTTTATGAAACACTTACCTAAGTTTCTATTTTTGAGAAATACAAGATAAGAAAAAGACCAATTGACAAAATCAGTCCCAATTGAAAGCTTTTTAGTAAATTTCTCATTCATTATTCATTTCATTATAGACGGCACAAATAAAGATATAGTGACAGAAGTAAAAAAAATCTATTGGTTCATCATCTT